GTTTCAATTCAAACATGGGTTTGATTCACACTCCATGTTTTGAGAAATATTTACCATCAGGAAAGAGGAAAAAACGGAGTCTTTGTCTAAAGAAATGCGTTGAGAAACGGGAAGTAGGTAGAACCTTTCAACGAGATAGTGCTTTTTCAAATCTCTCAAAATGGAATCTGTTCCAAACCTATATACCATGGTTCCTTACTTCGACAGGGTGCAAATATCTAAATTTCACCCTGTTAAAAAACAATATTTATTTGATTTTGAATATTCCCTTTCAATATTCCCTAAGTAGCAGTCAAAAATTTGTGTCCATTTTTCATGATATTATGCATGGATCAGATATATCATGGCCAATTCCTAAGAAAAAATGGTGGGCGATTCTTCCACAATGGAATCTGATAAGTGAGAGTTCGAGTAAGTGTTTACAGAATCTTCTTCTGTCCGAAGAAATGATTCATCGAAATAATGAGTCACCCGTTCCATTGATATGGACACATCTGAGATCACCAAATGCTTGGGAGTTCCTCTATTCAATCCTTTTCCTTCTTCTTGTTGCTGGATATCTCGTTCGTACACATCTTCTCTTTGTTTTCCGAGCCTCTAGTGAGTTACAGACAGAGTTAGAAAAGATCAAATCTTTGATGATTCCATCATACATGATTGAGTTGCGAAAACTTCTGGATAGGTATCCTACATCTGAACTGAATTCTTTCTGGTTAAAGAATCTCTTTCTAGTTGCTCTGGAACAATTAGGAGATTCTCTGGAAGAAATACGGGGTTCTGCTTCTGGCGGCAACATGCTATTGGGTGGTGGTCCCGCTTATGGGGTCAAATCAATACGTTCTAAGAAGAAATATTTGAATATCAATCTCATCGATCTCATCAGTATCATACCAAATCCCATCAATCGAATCACTTTTTCGAGAAATACGAGACATCTGAGTCGTACAAGTAAAGAGATCTATTCATTGATAAGAAAAAGAAAAAACGTGAACGGTGATTGGATTGATGATAAAATAGAATCCTGGGTCGCGAACAGTGATTCGATTGATGATGAAGAAAGAGAATTCTTGGTTCAGTTCTCCACCTTAACGACGGAAAAAAGGATTGATCAAATTCTATTGAGTCTGACTCATAGTGATCGTTTATCAAAGAATGACTCTGGTTATCAAATGATTGAACAACCGGGATCCATTTACTTACGATACTTAGTTGACATTCATAAAAAGTATCTAATGAATTATGAGTTCCGGATATTCCTTGCTCATTATCAGACAATCACTTATTCACAAACCTCGTGTGGGGCTAATAGTTCTCATTTCCCATCTCATGGAAAACCCTTTTCGCTCCGCTTAGCCCTATCCCCTTCTAGGGGTATTTTAGTGATAGGTTCTATAGGAACTGGACGATCCTATTTGGTCAAATACCTAGCGACAAACTCCTATGTTCCTTTCATTACGGTATTTCCGAACAAGTTCCTGGATGACAAGCCTAAAGGTTATCTTATTGACGATATCGATATTGATGATAGTGACGATATCGATATTGATGATAGTGACGATATTGATGATGACCTTGATACGGAGCTGCTAACTATGACGAATGTGCTAACTATGTATATGACGCCGAAAATAGACCGATTTGATACCACCCCTCAATTAGAATTAGCAAAAGCAATGTCCCCTTGCATAATATGGATTCCAAACATTCATGATCTGTATGTGAATGAGTCGAATTACTTATCCCTCGGTCTATTAGTGAACTATCTCTCCAGAGATAGTGAAAGATGTTCCACTCGAAATATTCTTGTTATTGCTTCGACTCATATTCCCCAAAAAGTGGATCCCACTCTAATAGCTCCGAATAAATTAAATACATGCATTAAGATACGAAGGCTTCTTATTCCACAACAACGAAAGCACTTTTTCATTCTTTCATATACTAGGGGATTTCACTTGGAAAAGAAAATGTTCCATACTAACGGATTCGGGTCCATAACCATGGGTTCCAATGCACGAGATCTTGTAGCACTTACCAACGAGGCCCTATCAATTAGTATTACACAGAAGAAATCAATTATAGACACTAATACAATTAGATCAGCTCTTCATAGACAAACTTGGGATTTGCGATCCCAGGTAAGATCGGTTCAGGATCATGGGATCCTTTTCTATCAGATAGGAAGGGCTGTTGCACAAAATGTACTTCTAAGTAATTGCCCCATAGATCCTATATCTATCTATATGAAGAAGAAATCATGTAAGGAAGGGGATTCTTATTTGTACAAATGGTACTTCGAACTTGGAACGAGCATGAAGAAATTAACGATACTTCTTTATCTTTTGAGTTGTTCTGCCGGATCGGTCGCTCAAGATCTTTGGTCTCCACCCGGACCCGATGAAAAAAATTGGATCACTTCTTATGAATTCGTTGAGAATGATTCTGATCTAGTTCATGGCCTATTAGAAGTAGAAGGCGCTCTGTTGGGATCCTCACGGACAGA